AATCCTAGAATTCCGTCTGTTTTCTGGGTTTGGAAAAGTGCGGATTTTCAAGAAAGGGAATCCTATGATATGCTGGGAATCTTTTATGATAATCATCCACGCCTGAAACGTATTTTAATGCCTGAAAGTTGGATAGGATGGCCTTTACGTAAGGATTATATTGCCCCTAATTTTTATGAAATACAAGATTCTCATTGAATAATCAGAAACGAATCTTCACTTCTACAACTCCAGATATTAAAAGAATTTTTGTACATTCTCTTCGAGATCAAACATAGTAATTGAAGTTTCATTTACATATTATTTTCTTTTTTATTTAGCTTTAGCCCACCCAATAAATAAAAAAGAAAATAAATACTAAAATAAAATTAGAGGATTCATTGAGATTCTCAAATTTTGAAGATACTTTTTCGAATGAGCCGAGCCACTAGGATGAAACTAAAGGAGTTCCGCATTATGAACTATGTACCGCGCACATCACTTAGATGGGCTATAGAAAGTAACATAGGAGGAAATGAAGAAATAGAATATGAAAAAAATATAGAAGGAAATGAAAGAGGATCATATTCTATTTGTACTGTATCTGAAATGAACTTTGGCTATTCCCATCCCTCAACTCCTCTAGACTATACTTTTTCTCTTTCAACTAACTAATTTACCCTTTCGAATATGTATAAAGTATTAACGTTCTTTTTGAACAAGAGGAGACACAGTATGGACAAATAAAAAAACAAGAGGAAACAAAATGGAATTCTTTTGTATACTTTATATACATATGATATATATAAATATTAAGGGGTATATCTCCGACATTTAGATGGATAAATATGTATCATGATTTATACTATTAATGATTAATGAATATGTATGTCGACCCATATCAATTAATTTTGAGAAGATATACTCATACAAATTACTCATGTGCCAGGAACCAGATTTGAACTGGTGACACGAGGATTTTCAGTCCTCTGCTCTACCAGCTGAGCTATCCCGACCATTCACGACGCATCATCCTGATTTTATTTTAATATAGGACTTGGGTCTATGTCAATTAGAAAAACGAAAAAGTATTACAAAGTATTATACAGGACCTGATAGAATTTCTTGGATCTTCAAAAATCTATTTTCTAAGTAAAAATAAATTTTCTAAGTTTCAGTACAGTACAAGTAATGATATGTATTGTTAATTATTCAAATTTAATGGATTCCTTGCTCAAATCATTTGTACTGTACGCGTATCATATATATCACACACAAGTCTTGTGATAAGAAAAAAATTTCCGCTCAGATCCATTTGTGAAAGAGTAGAATGAGAATGAATGATAAATATAACGAATTTTTATTTGAATCGCTAACAAAAGGATAAAATTAAAATAAATAATTAGGGAGTCAACCGGGTCGTTTTGGGGATAGAGGGACTTGAACCCTCACGATTTCTAAAGTCGACGGATTTTCCTCTTACTATAAATTTCATTGTTGTCGATATTGACATGTATAATGGGACTCTATCTTTATTCTCGTCCGATTAATCAATTATTAAAAAGATCTATCAGACTACGGTGGAGTGAATGATTTGATCAATGAATATTCGATTCTTTTTTCAATTTTTAATCGATTCACAACAAGTCTTTCATTTGTCATATAAATATAAAAAATACAGATATACAGATTCGGGGCGTCATTAATCATTTTGAGATAGTATTTCAGTACTATACGTATGTATATAGGTTTATCCTTCATCCTTTCTGAAGTTTCGATGGAAGGATTCCTTTACTAACACAATGCAGCCAACTCCATTTGTTAGAACAGCTTCCATTGAGTCTCTGCACCTATCCTTTTTTATTCTCGGTTTATGAAACCCTTGTTTGTTTTCATAAAACAGGATTTGGCTCAGGATTGCCCATTTTTAATTCCAGGGTTTCTCTGAATTTGAAAGTTCTCACTTGGTAGGTTTCCATACCAAGGCTCAATCCAATTAAGTCCGTAGCGTCTACCAATTTCGCCATATCCCCCCTTTTTTTGATGTGATTAAGATCACATCATGATGCCGCCCCCCCTTTTTCATTTATATTATCCTGGAACGGTTGAATTCATTAGATACCGGTTCCTATATTGAAAAGTGTTTTCTACTATTTTGATTTCTTGTATATTTTCTTTCATCTCTATTGGAGACCCGTATTTGGTCCAATCAGAAATGATTCTATCATTTCTCTATCAGCAATTCAATTTCAATATAGATCGCATAACATATATATTATACTATAATATATATTTATTATACTTATATATGCCCCTATTTCTACCGTTTTTAGCGTGCAATTTTGAATACTTGAACGGTCGATTCTTTTTTTTTGTCGTCTTAGCTTTCACCTTTCCGAATGAAACCAGAGGAGTGTTTCATTATGATCTGGATTGCGTTTTTATCTTTCATGTTATTCTTAGGGCAGGCCTTCTATAACATAACAAAAAAATATAACATAACAAAAAAACGAAAATTCAA